TGGTTGGATAATTGGTCACATTTTATTCATGAAATGGATTGGATTGCTATTAGTTTGGATACGGAAAAATCGATATATTCGTAAGTACATTCGATCTAATAAATACCTTGTGTCAGAATTGAAAAATTATATGTCTATGGCCGGTATCTTTAGTATTTTCTTATTCCTTACCTGTGTCTACTATTTAGGCAGAATACCATCACCTATTTTTAGTAAGAAACTGAACAAACTCGACAAAATGGAAGAAGAAGAAGAATTTGATATGGAAGAGGAAGAAGAAGAAGATAACAATAGACGGGTTGATTATATGTATGGGAATCAAGAAAATTTGAAGTTCAAAATACTTGAAAAAAATAAAAAAGATGAAGAAAAATCCTTTTTTTTGTTTGAAAAACCTCTTTTGACCTTTTTTTTCGATTATAACCGATGGAATCGTCCATTACGATACATAAGAAAGAGAAATAAAAATTTTAAAGGCTCCGTAAGAAGCGAAGCCTCACAATATTTTTTTTATACATGCCAAAGTGATGGAAAACAAAGAATATCTTTTACATATCCCCCCAGTTTGTCAACTTTTGGGGAAATGATAGCAAGAAGGATATCGTTGCCTACATTAGAAAAATTCTCCGCTGATGAACTATATAACGAGTGGCTTTATACTAATAAAGAGAAAAATAACAACTTAAATAATGAATTTATAAATAGAATTGAGACTTTAGAGACAGTATTTCTTTCTCTAAATATACTTGAAACAAAAACTAGATTGTATAATGCTGAGACTAAAAAAAAAAAAAATTATCTAGTTAAATTATGTAATACTGAGCCTCAAAACAAAAATTGCCTAGTTAAAATGTATGATCCCTTTTTAAATGGGATGTATCGTGGAAGAACGAAGAAATTATTTTCTTCTTCAATCATAAACGAAACTTCGATAGAAAATTGCACAGAAACATCTGAACTAAATCAAATTCATGATATCCTTCTTCCCTATCCTAATTCTCCAGAATATCAACAGAAAATCGAAAGATCAGAAAAAAAACAATTAAAAATAGATTCAAAAAATAGGTTAAAGTTTTCATTGAACGCAATTCTAACTAACCCTAAGCGTGAAAAAAAATCTATTGGAATAAACAAAATAGGTAAAAAACCCCCCCGATGGTCATACAAATTAATCAATGAGTTGGAACAACATTTTAAAAAACGACGAAAAGAACAAGGCATAATGCAAGGGCTGGATCACCAGCTTCGAACAAGAAGATTTAAACGTATAGCTTTTTTAACCCGTTCCAGACGAAGTTTTAAGAAGTCTCATTTCAAGAATTATAATCTTTATAGCAAATTTAATAGAGATTCGGGTTTTATAAGTTATTTAGAAGAACCGGATTTTCGTCGAGCCGTAATAAAAGGATCTATGCGCGTTCAAAGGCGTAAAATGGTTATTTGGGGACCCTCTCAAGGAAATCCCCATTCCCCCCTTTTTTTGGAAAAATTGGAGGATTTTCCTTTTCCTATATCCAACCTAATAAAACTTTTTTTTAATATTAGAGACTGGTTGGGTAAAAAGTCAGAATTCGAAATTTTAGATCAACAATTCCAAATAAAAAAAAATAACCAGGAAGACGCAATGGAATTCTGGGATAACATTCCATATGCACAAAAAACAAGAAGTGTTCTGTTACTAGCTCAATCAATTTTTAGAAGATATATTAAATTACCCTTATTCATAATAGTTAAGAATATTGGCCGTATTTTATTACGTCAATCCCCGGAATGGTATGAGGATTTCCAAGATTGGAATAGAGAAATTTATCTAAAGTGCAGCTATAATGGTCTTCAATTCTCCAAAACGGAATTTCCTAAAAATTGGTTAAGAGAAGGTTTTCAGATCAAAATCCTATATCCTTTTCATTTGAAACCTTGGCACAGATCTAAACTACGACTCTCTGATAGCGAGCGAAAGCAACAGGATGATTTTGATTCTTGTTTTTTAACAGTTTTGGGAATGGAAACAGAATATCCTTTTGGGCCTCCTCGAAAAACACCTTCCTTTTTTGAACCTATTTTTAAAGATATAGACTATAAAGTCGAAATCAGAAAATTCAATTTTAGAGTTCGAAGAGTTTTTAAAAAAATAACAAAGAAACAAACAAAAGCTGTTTTATTTGTAAAACAAATAAAAAAAGAACTTTTAAAAGGAACAAAAATTCCATTATTTATACCGAGAGAAATATATGAATCAAGTCAAACTCAAACAGAAAATGATTCTATAATCAGTAATAAGATAATTCATGAATCACTTAGTCAAAATCGAGCTACAGGTTGGACAAATTATTTACAGGCAAAAGAAGAAATGAAACATAGAATTGATAGAAGAAACACAATCAGAAATCAAATAGAAATAATGAAAAAAAATAAAAAGAATAATGGAGAATCACCTCCAAAAATTTGGAAACTATTTAAAAGAAAAAATATTGAATTATTAATTCAATTTTGCATTGAAAAAATATACATTGATATCTTTCTATGTATCATTAATATGCGCAGAATCACTCTATACCTTTTTATGGAATCAACAAAAAAAATTGTTGAGAAATACATTGACAATAATAAAAGAAATCAAGATCAAGAAAGGATTAATAAAACAAAACAAAATAAAATTGACTTTATTTCGCCTATGACTATAAAAAAGATATTTGATAATCTTAGAAATAGTAAGCGAAAGTCACATATTTTTTTTGATTTATCTTACTTGTCACAAAAATATGTATTTTTTAAATTATCACAAGCCCAAGCAATTAACTTCAATAAGGTAAGATCTATTCTTCAATATAATGGACCATCTTTTTTTCTTAAGAATGAAATAAAGGATTTTTTTGAAAGACAAGGAATATTTGATTCCGAAAAAAGACATAAGAAACTTCCAAATTATGGAATGAATCCATGGAAAAACTGGTTAAGAGGTCATTATCAATACGATTTATCTCAGATTACATGGTCTAGATTAGTCCCCCAAAAATGGGGAAATGGGATAAATACCTCTCAAAAAAATGATTTAAAGAAATGGTATTCCTATGAAAAAGACCCTTTTTTTGATTACAAAAAAAAACAAAATTTGAAAGTCTATTTATTATCAAATAAAGAGGATAATTTTGAAAAAAACTATAGATATGATCTTTTATCATATAAATATATTCATTCTGAAACTAAGAAGAAATCCTGTCTTTATAGAACATCATTAGAAAGAAATAAGAAGCAGGAAAATTCCACCAGAAATAAAGAAAACTTTTTTAACATACTCAAGAATATTCCTATGAAGAATTATCTAGGAAAAAGTGATATTATATATATGGAAAAAAATACGGATAGAAAATATTTGGGGTGGAAATTTAATACAAAAATTCAGGTTGAACCTAATAAGGACCAAATAAAGGATCAATTTCATATTTTTTATCTTCCAATTGATTCAAATTGCGAAATGAATTACAAAAGGGTCTTTTTTGATTGGATGGAAATGTCTTTTGATTGGATGGGAATGAATGAAAAATTCTTAATTTTAAATCACCTCATATCAAATCCGAAAGTTTTTTTCTTTCCAGAGTTTGTGATACTATATCATAAATATAAAGAGAAACCTTGGTTTATCCCAAGCAACTTACTTTTTTTTAATTTGAATATAAAACCAAATTTTAGTGAAAATCAAAATAGCAAGGCAAAGCAAGAGCAGGATTCTAATTTTTTAAATTTTAGCCCAGCAAATTCAAAACAATATTTTGAATTAAAGAAGCAAAACAATATTGAAGAATATTTTTTAGAATCGATTGAAAAACTAAAAATATTCCTTAAAGGAGATTTTCCTTTGCAGTTAAGATGGACTGGACGTTTGAATCAATTGAATCAAAAAATGATGAATAATATCCAGATATACGGTCTCCTGGTTAGCCTCATAAATGTAAGAAAAATTACTATATCCTATATTCAAAGAAAAGAAATTAATCTGGATATAATGAGGAGGCGTTTAAATCTTACACAATTAACGAAAAGGGGAATATTAATTATGGAACCTGCCCGTCTATCTGTAAAAAATGACGGACAGTTTTTTATGTATCAAATAATAGGTATTTCATTGGTTCATAAAAGTAAGCACCAAAGTAACCGAAACCCAAAAAATGTTGCTAAGAAAAATTTTGATGAATCCATTCCAAGACAGAAAATAAAAACTCTAAATAGAGACAAAAAGACTTCTGATTTGCTTGTTCCTGAAAAGATTTTATCGTCTAGACGTCGTAGAGAATTGAGAATTCTAATTTCTTTCAATTTGAATTTAAAGAATAAAAATGGTGTGCATAAAAATAAATTATTTTGCAAGGAGAACAGGCTACAAAACTGGAGTCAATTTTTGGCTGAAAGTAAAAATATCGACAGAAAAAAAAATGAATTAATTAAATTAAAGTTCTTTTTTTGGCCTAATTACCGATTAGAAGATTTAGCTTGTATGAATCGCTATTGGTTTGATACCAATAATGGGAGCCGTTTGAGTATGTTAAGGATATCTATGTATCCCTGATTTAAATTTTGAGTTTCCTATATATTCTGGTGTTCTATTCTATCAATCATCTTTTTCTTTTTTCTTCTGTCGATGATTTGTAAATATCCATGTTATATGCAAGCAACCCGATACACATATTCGCTGTCTTACATCCCAGTCTAGGATACTGCAATAATAAGGAAATGGCGTATCAATCAATTAAAGCTATAAATTAATCTTTGTAATAAACTATTTGATATCGTCTTTTTGTATCACTATCCAAATGAACTCCAAAATCAGATTTAGTAGATAAAAACAGGAATCTATAATAAATAAATTATGATTATTGTGTATACTACATTAAAATTTCTGACATTATTATTACTGATCAATAAAATAAATATCTGTAAAAAGGGGAGTGTGAAATTCTTTTATGGTAAAAAATTCATTTATTTCAATTATTTTGCAAGAACAA